ATAGCAGTAACATTTAAATCTATTTGATTCTTTATCGGATCATAAAAACCAACTTTCCGAAGATCTCTTCCTTCTCTTCGGGACCGAACATCAATTGCAACGATTCGATAGACGGCTCAGTGGGATAGATGTAGATGAATAACCCCCCTAGAAACGTATAGGAAGTTTTCTCCTCGTACGGCTCGCGAAAAAATGATTCTAAGTTCTATTTATGTATAGAATTACATACAATCACAAATGGGTCTATAAAATGGTTAGATGAATTAGATTATGGTTTAAATCCCTCTTTTTTTTTATTTTTACTTCCTGAAAAAAAATCATTTGTACTCATAACTCAAGTTAGATAACTCTCAAATGGCTCAAAGGAAAATTTTTACGCATTTCATTTATTGAGCGGTCTTTAAACCCCCTTTCTTTTTGTTTGTTTCGTTTCAAATCGATTTTCATTTTTATTATGGTCTAGTTATAGAAACAATGGAAAAGGTATTTTCTTGTTTTGGGATCCTTTAATCTTTGTTTTAAATCATTGGGTTTAGACATAACTTCGGTGATTCTTAATCTTTTCAAAATGGCAGCAACATACCCTTTTTGCGATTGATTTATAGTAAAAGTAAAGAATCATAGAAAAGGTTGATTCTCATGTAATACACTTTGTATGAAAAGAGTTTTTTCAATTCCAAGAATTTTTTATTAGATTAGAAACGTGAAACCCTTTCAATTTCTCTATCGAAGATATACTTACGAAGTTCTTCCAATTTATTGATTGACATTAACCCTAGATCTTTGCCCCTGAGAAATGAATCAATACTTTCGACCCGAGCTCCATCATGGACTATTTACATTACAACCCAACGAGGTTTCTAGTAAAACAGAAGAAATATAAATGATGTCGAGCCAAGAGCACCTTCATCCTTATATAAAATGGTGGATGTAAGTCCACAACGGATCATGTCTTTCAAGCCGCACGTTGCTTTCTACCACATCGTTTCAAACGAAGTTTTACCATAACATTTCTATAATTTGGAACCGGTATGGAATTGATTCAATTATGGAATCGTGAATAATCATTGGTTCATTCGGTACATAGTAATTTATCACCTTTCTTCTAGATAGATGGATAGAAATATTTCTGAAGAAGTTTTAGCACGAATTCAACATAACCCCAATTTTATCGTTATAGTATAAATGCAAGATTTTTTTAATTGTCAAAATCAATTATTAGATTCAAAAATAGAAATAAAAAAATGAATAACTTAATTATTTTTGAATATCTACAAATAACTCAAAAATATAGATTCACCAACCGCGCACACCTTTAAACTTTAAAATATAAAAGATTTCATTCATAAAGAATCATGAAAATTAATGAGTTTATAATTAACTTTCCTACTTTGATATTATTATTTGAATAAAGTTTTAGAGTACGAATCAAATTTGATCATCATAAAAAATTTCTCTATTTCTTTTGGAATTGAATCACCAATAATTCAAATTTAAAGCCAATAAACGTATCAAACAACAAATCAATAAATAAAATTTGTTGTTTATTTTTATGAAATAAATAAAAAAGACTGATGGTAGGGAAGATTTTAGTCCTTATTCTTTCGATTCTTATTTTATCAAATAGCTAAAAGAATAGTTCCTATCTATATCTATCAGATAGATTGAACGATTGTCACTCTTATAGATATTCTATGTTAGATATTGTTAGATATTGAGATTTTCATTTTCAATTTAAGAAATCACAAAATTCTTGTTTCACAACGAAAAACGACGCTCAATGAAATAGAACAATAACAATATATACATATAGACTATGCATTTCCTCATTTTATATACGGATTTTCATATTTTGTTTAACTTGATATTCAGTAATCTTTCTATAAGTCTATAAGATTGTCATAAAAGAAATAAAGGAATGAAAGTAAAGTGAATAGAATGAATGAATCCGTTTATCTCAATTTTCCCGCTCCTTCCATCGATTTCTAATTATTCATTAGAGTCAAACACGAAATACCTAAAAGTTCAAATAAACTAGATCGCGTAATTTGATTGTTTATTAATGAAATTTGGATAGACAAAGATATTGAACTTAATACTTGCCCTTGCTAATTAACTTCGATCTACTCCCCAAGAATGAAAAATCATAATAAATAAAAAAAGGGAGGGATACCCCCCTTTTTTCGGGATGCTGGCTATCTTATATAGGTACAAAGCCGAATAAGTATAGATTAAGTGCTTACTCCCTTTACTTTTTATTATTTTACCCTAACCGAGCCTTAAGAAAGAAAGAGATCCCCTTAATTAAATTCAATTATAGTACCAATAACTCCTGAAATGAAGAGATGCACAAAATGAATTTAAAAAAATAGAAAATAAGATCTAAGAAAGATAGGTTCTTTCGCACAAAATGCATATGCATCGTTGAAAATTCAATATCGGATGAACGGTTTTTCGAAGTAAATAACTTTCTTCAATACTCAATAGGAGCAAAGTAAACATATAATCAAAAACAAACCACTCGATTTTTTAATAAAAATCCTTGGATTGTGCTTTATATGCCTATCTTACTTGGATTACAAAGAAATCTCATTTAGGTGTCTCCACATGTCATTTGAACTCGATGCAGTTCGAGTTTGTCAAAAAAAAGATTTATTTAGAGAATAATCAGAAATAGGAATCACATTCTATTCCATATTAGACCTTTAAACATAAACAGAAAGTTGTTTACAAGAATCTTATTCTTATTCTAATCAAATTTAGATTTAGAATGAAATATGATCTGGGACGGAAGGATTCGAACCTCCGAATACCGGGACCAAAACCCGTTGCCTTACCACTTGGCCACGCCCCATTTAAATTTCTATTCGACACTAATAAAGAATAATACTAGTATTAGTTGATCGTCAATTCCGGTCCAAATATAGAATTTAGAGATCTTGCTAAGATTTTGATACGTATATAGTTAGTTAGTATTAGAATAAAAATATAGAATAAAATTGAATTTATTGATCATTACATATAATTCAATTAAGATATTGTATGAAAGCCGAATTTCTTCTATTCTATTTGAGAATGGGAGGGGTTTTGATTGGGTGAATTCAATGAAAAAGAAGAATTTTGTATACCTTACTTTCTTCATTTTTACTTCATATCAATAACTCAATCAAAATGCAATTATCTCCAAGAACAAAATGTCTGTTATGCTTAATATCTTTAGTTTGATCTGTATTAATTCGGCTCTTTATTCGAGTCATTTTATCTTCGCCAAATTGCCAGAGGCCTATGCTTTTTTGAATCCGATTGTAGATATTATGCCAGTCATCCCTCTGTTTTTTTTTCTCTTAGCCTTTGTTTGGCAAGCTGCTGTAAGTTTTCGCTGAGATCTTTAATATTATCCTAGAAAATTCATGATTTATTTCGAAAATTCTATCAATCAGAGTCTTCGAGAATATCTAATTTTGGGTATGAAATAAAATTTGAGTAATGAAAGACTCTTATGACAAAATAATTTTTATAAATTCAAAATTTTTCTATTTCTAGAAAGCGCTTCATTTCATGGTGTCAAAATAGGATATGTGGTATAAAAACAGACGATCTATTCCCCTCTTTCCCAAAAAATGATCTTGGAGATTGTGTAATGCTTACTCTCAAACTTTTCGTTTACACAGTAGTGATATTCTTTGTTTCTCTCTTCATCTTTGGATTCCTATCTAATGATCCAGGGCGTAATCCTGGACGTGAAGAATAAAAAAATTATTTGAAAATTTTGAAAGATAAATCAAATTCAAATAACAAAGTCATCGAGGGAGGCGGAAAGAGAGGGATTCGAACCCTCGGTACAAATAACTCGTACAACGGATTAGCAATCCGCCGCTTTCGTCCACTCAGCCATCTCTCCCAATTCAAAAAAAAATTACTATGTTACATTACACATAAAGTAAGGATTAAAAAAGGCTTTCTTTCGATCTTTTTATTATAAAATAATATATTCTAATATATAGAAGAATATAGATTTAGATGTGTATCACTTTTATCAGCAATTCCATTTAGATAAAATAAAGTAAGAGCTGAAAGGATCCAATATAAAGAAAACTAAAAAAAGACTTATTGTTTTCATTTTGATCGAAGGTCCCTTTTTCTTTTACTCCCACGGCCGGGCTGGCTAGCTCAACACCTAGCCAGGCCCCTCTTTTTGTTCCAACGAATGATAGATAAAACTATTTATCGAATTTGAAAATAGAAAGACTTGTTAGTAAATTCAAACAACTCGAAAGTCTCATTTATTATTTTATTCTTTTTTTTTACTTGAACTACTTTTTTTATATTTTTTAGAATACAAAATGGAATAGAATAAAAAAAAAAAAAAAAGAAACTCTGGACTTTTACACAACGCATTTTTATGTTATGATTTTGGTGCTTTTAGTAAACCGTCTCTATTAAAATTACTCCAAAGGACTTCTTATTTCATTTTTAATTTAGTTATATTATTTAAATCTTCTTTTCCTGCTTTAATCCCGCAAACACGAAAAATAAAGTTAACGCTCTAATTTTCATGATTCATTTAGGATCCTATTTTGATTACGCCAAATTACTCTGTTCGACAAAAGATCCATTTGTATACAACAATTAGATTGTAGCGGGTATAGTTTAGTGGTAAAAGTGTGATTCGTTCTATTAATCCCCTTAATAGTTAAGGGGTCTTTCGGTTTAATTTATATTCCGATCAAAAACTTTTTTTCTTAAAAGGATTAAATCCTTTACCTCTCAATGACTGATTCGAGGAAAAATAGAAATTCTCGTGATTTGTATCCAAAGGTCAATTCGAAATTGAAAAATTGAATTATAAAATTGCGAAACATAATTTGTGAATTGGATTAATACTTCCAATTAAATAATTATGAATAAAGGATCCATGGATGAAGATAGAAAAGTAGATTTCTAACCGTAACTAAATCTTCAATTTTGAATTGGTAGAGAAGAAATTGAAGCAAAAGAGC